CCCAATGTGCTTATGATGTAGCACCAGGCGGACTGTTAGCCAGTGTGTATCATCTTACGAGAATAGAGTATGGTGTAGATCAACCGGAAGAAGTATGTATAAAAGTATTTGCTCCAAGGAGTAACCCTAGAATTCCGTCTGTTTTCTGGGTTTGGAAAAGTGCGGATTTTCAAGAACGAGAATCTTATGACATGTTGGGAATCTCTTATGAGAATCATCCACGACTGAAACGTATCTTAATGCCCGAAAGTTGGATAGGGTGGCCTTTACGTAAGGATTACATTGCCCCCAATTTTTATGAAATACAAGACGCTCATTGAATGATAAGAAACTAATTACAACTTCAAATATTCAAGGAATATTTGTACATTCTCTTCTAGCTCAAACGGAGGAATTGAGGTTTCATTCGTATTCTTATGGATAGGCTAATAAATAAAAAGAAATAAAAGACAATACATCATTGAAATTCTCGATTTTTGAAGATACCTTTTTATTTTATTTCGGACGAGCCGAGACAATAGGATGAACAACAAGGGTTCTATACCGTGAACTTTGTATCGCGCACATCACTTAGATGAACTCTAGAGAGTCACATAGAAAGGAATGAAGAAATGGAATATGAAAGAGAATACAAATAAATAAATGAAAGGGAATCGGATTCTATTTGTACTGTAGCTGAGATGAGTCTTGGTTATTTCTATCCTTGAACTCCTCTAGACCAGACTTTTGGTTGGGCCTTTCAACCAACTATTTTAATCTTTTTTTTTAATTAAATATGTATGAAGTATTAACATTCTTTTTGAATGTGAGGAGCCACAGCGTGAACAAATAAAAAAGAAGAGGAAAGATAATGAAATTTTTTTCTTTTACTACATTATTTATTTTTTTTACTACATTATAATTATAATAGACTCTTTGCTCATCTAAAAAATAGAAAAAAAAAAAAAAAATAAATAAAGAGAGGGTTTACTTCCAGATAGCTAGCTAGATAAGTATGTATTATGTCGATCTATATCAATTAATTTGTAGAGTAGATACTCATACAAATTAATCATACGCCGAGAACCAGATTTGAACTGGTGACACGAGGATTTTCAGTCCTCTGCTCTACCAACTGAGCTATCCCGACCATTACCGACGCATTATCCTCATAATACTAGATGACTTGGGTCTATGTCACTTAAAAATGAAAACAAAAAAAAAAAACGAAAAAGTATTAAATTAAAAGGGGAATTTCTTGGATCTTTAAAAGGAAGACTTTGTAAATTTCAGTATGAGTAATGATATGGATTATGAATCATTCAAATAGGTATTCCTTGCTCAAGGGTGTTGATTTGTACGTATATCATATATATATCACAATATATCATATCACAAGACTTGTGATAAGAGAACAAAATTCTGCTAGGATACGCTTGTAAAATGGAAAAGAATAGGATGAATGAGAAACATAAGGAACTTTGAACCACTAACAAAAAGGGTAGGATAAAATAAATAGATAGCAAACGGGCTTTTTGGGGTTGGGGATAGAGGGACTTGAACCCTCACGATTTTTAAAGTCGACGGATTTTCCTCTTACTATAAATTTCATTGTTGTCGGTATTGATATTGACATGTAGAACGGGACTCTATCTTTATTCTCGTCCGATTAATCAGTTTTTCAAAAGATTTATCAGACTATGGAGTGAATGATTTGATTAATGAATATTCTATTCGATTCTTTCTTCAACTTGGAATCGATTCACAACAATTCTTTTTATTTTTCATATAAATTGATTTTGCATATAAATAAAAAAAATACGGGTTCGAGTCGTCTTTTTTGGTTTTTCATTAGTATACCTATTTATTTTATATTTTATATAGGTATATCTTGCATCCTTTCTGGAGTTTCGATATAAGGATTCCTTTACCAACAGTCAACCCCATTTGTTAGAATAGCTTCCATTGAGTCTCTGCACCTATCCCTTTTTTATTATTCTCGCTTGTTGAACCTTTGTTTATTTTCGTAAAATAATAGGATTTGGCTCAGGATTGCCCATTTTTCATTCCGGGGTTTCTCTGAATTTGAAAGTTATCACTTAGTAGGTTTCCATACCAAGGCTCAATCCAATCCAATTAAGTCCGTAGCGTCTACCAATTTCGCCATATCCCCTTTGTGTCTTGAGATTAGGATCTCATTAGGATGCACTTCCTTCCCCCTTTCTCCTTCCCTTCCTTTCCCCTTTCTTTCATTTATTTATTTTCTTTCTTTTTATGCGAAAACCGTTGAATTTAGTATTGAATTTAGTAGATATAGATACTGATTCTTATATCGAAGGGTCTTTACCTATTTTATTTCTTGTTTGTTTATCTTCTTTCGTCTCTATCGGAGACCCGTATTTATTTGGTCCAATCAGAAAATATTTTATCATTTCTGTATTCGCAATTCAATATAGATGGATATTCCATAACATATATATGCCCCCCTTACTCTCAGTTTTCTCAGGCAATTTACTCGAAC